AAATTTAAAATAAGTAAGATTATTCGTGGTTTATCGATTAAAAAACAGGTTCCTCTAACAAGACTAAATTACCGCCAAATTTTTTAAATTTAAAGAACTTATCTATTAATAATCAAATTATATTTATTTTCTCTCAGTATAATAGGGTATCTAATCCTAGTTTAAACCTGAAACTTTTTTGCTTCAATTTAAGTATATTATATTTGTATTATAACAATTTCAATTTCACCTTTTATATATTTCAAATAATTATTTTACCATAAAACTTAACAACAAACTCTCTTATTTTTATTTGATCTTAAAGTCTAACCGCGATTGCTGGCACAATATTTTATCAGATCTTAAATTACTACTAATTCATACTTTTATATATAATTAATATTTTATGCTGAGAATTATATATAACTTAAATAACCTATATACTATTAAAATACCTTATTATTTAATAACAAAAAGAAATACTTACAACTGCTCTCATACAAACTTAGTAAAAAAATAAAAAAGCAAGAAAAAATTAAACTTTCATAATTTTTATTTTCTTCACTTTGCTTTTTTATAAAACAATCTTAAATATAAAATAAGTATTTGTTATAATATTATATTATATATATATGTTTATATTCATTAAAATTTTAATAACATATATATAAATTTAAAGAAAAGATATTAGCTAAAAAAAAATATACATTAAAAGCTGTTATAATAATTAAAAAGAAGATAAAAAGTTTTTTCTATTTCTAATATAAAATATATATTTAATTATATAAAAAAAAATCCACTATTAAAACGTTATATAATTAAAGTAAAAATTTACAAAAAAAATTAATCAATAAGTAAGTCTAACGGTCATGAACTTCAACCTATTCTCTCCCGAGATAAGAAGTTCATGACCGTTAGACTTACTTTTTAATATAACTAATATAAATCTATTTATATTCAATTCATTTAATATCAAAAATTAATTAATTCTATTAAATTAATAAAATTATTATAATGTATTTAAATGTATATATATATATATATATACTTATAACCATATCATCTACTCACCTTATTGCCTAATTTTACTTCTTAAAAATTTAAACTTCAAATTCTTATTATATATAAAATTATATATAAACATTTTTATAAATAAATATAGTGCCTGATTAAAGGATAGTTTTGATAGAACTAATCATGTATTTTATACCTATATTATACGTAATGGAATTACACCATTCCCTAAAAGATCAAAACTTTTCATGCTTTATACACCAACGAATAAAATTTAAAAGATAAGCTAATTTAAGCTAATGGGCTCATACCCCGTAAATGACAGTTCAATCTATCTCTTTTTAATGTTATTTCCATTTTCTTCCGTACTCTTTTTTTCTTCCCTTCTTCTTGGTATTTTTCTATCTATCTCCTCTTCCTCCTGATTCAGAGCCTGAATTGGATTAGAATTAAATTTATTATCTTTTATTCCATTAATTTTCTCGAAAATAAATCCTTATTTATCAGAAGTAGCTCTAAAATATTTTTTAATTCAAGCAATAGCATCGACTATAATTATTTTTTCCTCTTCACTTTTTATAATAAATCTTTTATTTTCTTCATGCATTATAATCTTTTCTCTTCTTTTAAAATTAGGAGCTGCTCCTTTTCACTTTTGATTCCCTCAAGTAATAGAAGGCTTAACTTGACCTCAAGCAACTGTCCTTATAACCCTCCAAAAACTAGCTCCTATATTTCTTATTTCCCTCCTTACAGCAAATTCAACATTAATTACAATCCTTATAACATCTAGAATCTTTTCCGCTTTAATTGGAGCCTTAAGAGGATTTAATATAATAAAACTACGAAAAATTATAGCTTTCTCCTCAATTAATCATATATCTTGAATATTAATTAGAATCTCTATGAATGATATAATATGAACTGTATACTTCCTTTTTTATTCAGCTATTTCTATTTCAGTTGTATTCTTATTCTATTCCTATCAAATATATCACATCAATCAAATTTTTTCTTCTATCTCACTAAACAACCAAATCTTATCCCTAATTATTCCACTTAGTTTACTTTCTTTAGGAGGTTTACCTCCTCTTACAGGATTCCTACCTAAATGAATAATAATTCAAATATTAATTACAAACAAAATATATTTCACTTTATTTTTCCTGCTTTTCTCTGCTTTAATTACCCTGTATTTTTATCTACGAATTTTTTTACCTTTTACTCTTTTCTCCAACCCAACACCTAGTCTTTCAATTAAAATTCACTCGCTTTCTCCTTCTCTCTCATCACACACACTTATTATTTCTTTTTTTAACTCTGTGGGTTTATTCTTTTCTTTTCCCTTCCTCTTCCTCTAAGATTTTAAGTTATTTAAACTAAAAACCTTCAAAGTTTTAAAAAAAAGCCATAATCTTTTAAATCTTAAGTTTTAGTATATCTCTATACATCTTTGTATTTGCAATACAATATTTTATTTCTACTATAAAACCAATAAGAAAGTTTTTTTACTTGTTAATAAATTTACAATTTACCGCCTTTATTTCCTCAGCCACCTTATTCTCTTATCATGCAACGATGATTCTTTTCTACAAATCATAAAGACATTGGTACCTTATATTTTATTTTCGGAGTTTGAGCTGGAATAGTAGGAACTTCATTAAGCCTAATTATTCGAGCTGAATTAGGACAGCCCGGTACACTAATCGGAAATGATCAAATCTACAACGTAGTTGTAACTGCCCATGCTTTTATTATAATTTTCTTTATAGTTATACCTATTATAATTGGAGGATTTGGAAACTGATTAATTCCTTTAATATTAGGAGCCCCTGATATAGCCTTTCCTCGTATAAATAATATAAGATTTTGACTTCTTCCCCCTTCACTAACTCTTCTTCTTATAAGAAGAATAGTTGAAAGTGGAGTCGGCACTGGATGAACAGTATACCCTCCTCTTGCTGCCGCTATTGCTCACGCCGGAGCTTCAGTCGATATAGGAATTTTTTCTTTACATTTAGCTGGTGTATCCTCCATTTTAGGGGCAGTAAATTTTATAACAACAGTTATTAATATACGTTCATATGGAATAACTATAGACCAAATGCCTTTATTTGTCTGAGCTGTTTTTATTACAGCAATTTTACTTTTATTATCCCTTCCAGTATTAGCAGGAGCCATCACCATACTACTTACAGACCGTAATCTGAATACATCCTTCTTTGACCCAGCAGGAGGAGGAGATCCTGTTTTATATCAACATTTATTTTGGTTTTTTGGACACCCAGAAGTTTACATTTTAATTTTACCAGCATTTGGTATAATTTCTCACATTGTAAATCAAGAATCAGGAAAAAAAGAATCATTTGGTACTCTAGGAATAATTTATGCTATACTAGCAATTGGAATTTTAGGATTTGTTGTCTGAGCTCATCATATATTTACAGTAGGAATAGATGTAGACACTCGAGCTTACTTTACCTCAGCTACTATAATTATTGCAGTCCCTACAGGTATTAAAATTTTTAGATGACTAAGAACTTTACATGGTACACAAATCAACTATAGTCCTTCAATATTATGAGCTTTAGGATTTATCTTCCTCTTCACAGTAGGAGGACTAACAGGAGTTGTTCTTGCTAATTCTTCAATTGATATTATCCTCCACGATACATATTATGTAGTTGCTCATTTCCATTATGTTTTATCTATAGGCGCAGTTTTCGGAATCTTTGCAGGTATTGTTCATTGATTTTCTCTCTTTACTGGACTGTCCCTCAATCCTAAATGACTAAAAATTCACTTTTCAATTATATTTATTGGTGTAAACTTAACATTCTTCCCTCAACATTTTTTAGGCCTTAATGGTATACCTCGACGATATTCAGATTATCCAGATGCCTTTACTACTTGAAACATTATTTCATCTATAGGCTCTATAATTTCCTTTATTGCAGCCTTAATATTCATATTTATTGTCTGAGAAGCCTTCTCATCAAACCGCTCGACTATATTTTCCCCATTTTTACCATCTTCGATTGAATGAAATCACTTCTATCCTCCTGCCGACCACTCTTATATAGAAATTCCAATAATTACTAACTTCTAAAATGACAGAAAGATGTGTAAGACTTAAAATCTTATTAGGAAAATTAATTTTTCTTTTAGAAACCAAACTAATGGCAACATGATCATATTTAGGATTTCAAGACAGAGCCTCACCACTTATAGAACAATTAATTTTCTTCCACGATCATATTATACTAATTTTAATTTTAATTATCTCATTTGTAGGCTACATAATATCTTCATTATTCAATAATCTTTTTATTAACCGATTTATACTCGAACATCAAATAATTGAATTAATTTGAACAACTATCCCCGCTATCATTTTAATTTTTATTGCTTTCCCATCTCTACGTTTACTCTATCTCTTAGATGAAACTAATAACCCTATAATAACATTAAAAACTATTGGTCATCAATGATACTGAAGATATGAATACTCCGATTTTACACAAATAGAATTTGATTCTTATATGCTTCCCTCTAATGAGCTAACAACCTCAAGTTTTCGTCTTTTAGATGTAGACAACCGCACAATTGTTCCAATAAATACTCAAATTCGAGTAATCATTAGAGCAGATGATGTAATTCACTCGTGAACTGTTCCAGCGTTAGGCGTAAAAGCCGACGCAATTCCAGGACGACTAAATCAAGTTAATTTTTTAACTACTCGGCCCGGATTATACTTTGGCCAATGCTCAGAAATCTGTGGTGCAAATCACAGATTCATACCAATTGTAATTGAAAGAACTTCACCAAACTCCTTTTTAAACTGAATTTGTTCATCAAATTAAATAATTATTATTCACCCGATGACTGAAAGTAAGTATAGGTCTTTTAAACCTAATATAGTAACCACGCCTACTTCTGGTGGAAGAAATTAGTTAATTTTTTATAATTTTGACTTGTCATGTCTAAGTAATCTTCAAGATATTTCTTAATGCCACAAATAGCTCCAATAATATGACTCTCCTTATTTTTTTTTTTTTTTTTAATAATATTATTCTTTATAGTATTAAATTTTTACATTAAACCTTACAAAAATATATTAAACAGGAAAAAACACCACACTCAAATTTTTAAATCCTGAAATTATAGCTAATTTATTTTCAATTTTTGATCCTTCTTCAAGAATCTTTAATATCTCAATAAATTGAATATCTTCACTACTTGGAATTCTATTTATTCCTTGTCTTTATTGGGCATCTCCTTCTCGATGATCTCTATTTTGAAGAAAAATTGTAATAATTCTTCATAAAGAATTCAAAGCACTCTTACTAAGCTCTCATACAGGCGTAACAATTTTATTTATCGGTCTATTTAGCTTTATTATTTTTAATAACTCACTAGGTCTTCTACCCTATATCTTTACAAGATCAAGACATATAGCAATGACTCTCTCTCTCTCTCTGCCTCTTTGAGTAACACTTATAATTTTTGGATGAATTAATCACACTAACCATATATTTGCTCATTTAGTTCCTCAAGGAACTCCATCTTTATTAATACCTTTTATAGTTTTAATTGAAACTATTAGAAATCTAATTCGACCAGGCACTTTAGCTGTTCGACTAGCAGCAAATATAATTGCTGGACATTTACTATTAACTCTTTTAGGTAGAGTAGGACCTTCTCTCTCTCTATCAATTCTATCATTGTTAATTTTCTCTCAAATTTTATTATTAATCTTAGAATCTGCTGTAGCAATTATCCAATCTTACGTATTTACTATTTTAAGAACACTATATACTAGAGAAATCAACTAATGACATTAAAATTTAATCACCACCCCTATCATTTAGTTGATATAAGACCATGACCTCTTACAGGATCAATTAGAGCAATAATATTAACTACCGGGTTAATTAAATGATTCCACCAATATAATATAAATTTGCTTATTTTAAGGCTTATAGTTATTATTTTAACTATAATCCAATGATGACGTGATATTACACGAGAAGGAACATATCAAGGGTTACATACTTCGTTAGTAGTAAAAGGACTACGATGAGGTATAATTTTATTTATTATTTCAGAAATTCTTTTTTTTTTCTCTTTTTTTTGAAGATTTTTTCATAGAAGTCTATCTCCTGCTGTAGAAATTGGTATAAATTGGCCTCCTATAGGAATTAACCCATTCAACCCATTTCAAATTCCCTTACTTAATACAACAATTCTTTTATCCTCAGGAGCCACAGTAACATGAGCCCACCATGCAATCATAGAATCTAACCACTCTCAAGCAATTCAAAGATTAGCTTTAACTATTATTTTAGGTGTTTATTTCACTTTACTTCAAGCATACGAATATATTGAAGCATCATTTACTATTGCTGATTCAGTTTTTGGTTCCACTTTTTTTGTAGCCACTGGTTTCCATGGACTTCATGTTATTATTGGAACATCATTTTTATTAATTTGCTTTCTTCGCCTTTTTTATTGCCACTTTTCATCTAATCATCATGTAGGATTTGAAGCAGCAGCCTGATATTGACATTTCGTTGATGTAGTTTGATTATTCTTATACGTATTCATTTATTGATGAGGTGGTTAATTTTCTTAGTATATCAAGTATATTTGACTTCCAATCAAAAGGACTAAAAATTAGAGAAAATAATTTTAGTAATATTCATTATATCCTTTATCACTTTAATTTTAGCTTCAGTAATCATATTTCTTGGATCAATTATCTCGAAAAAAACAATTATTGATCGAGAAAAAAATTCTCCTTATGAATGTGGATTCGACCCTAAAGGATCAGCACGATTACCATTTTCCTTACGATTTTTTTTAATTGCAGTCATCTTCTTAATTTTTGACGTAGAAATTACACTTCTCCTTCCAATTGCCTCAACTTCTAACATTTCAAACATTTTTTCATGGTTATTCACAAGAATTACATTTCTTATTATTCTTTTACTAGGACTTTATTATGAATGAAAACAAGGAGCTCTTGAATGATCAAGATAAGATTATAGTCAATTATATGATATATGAGTTGCATTCATAAGTAGTTATTTTAAACTAATCTTAAATTAGAAAGCGAATATTTGCATTTAGTTTCGACCTAAACCTTGGTTTTCAACCTCTAATTTTTGATAAAAGCCAAATAGAGGCATATTACTGTTAATAATATCAATGAATTTTTTTTCTTATCAAACCGGAATATCTTTTGAAAGCTTCTAACTTTCTTTTAAGTGGTTAAACCCATTTATATTCCTAGTTTTTATAGTGTAATTTAACATATTATATTTTCGTTATAAAGCTGAAAGCTTCCTTTCTAAAAACTCTAAATTATTTAAAGTACTCTATACATCTTTAGCACCACAAGCTAACATTTTTATTTAAACTATTTAAATTTATTTACAGATAAAACTATCTCCTTTGCGGCTTCAATGCAATATTCTAAATAAATTATATAAATTATAAATAAATAAATAATAAAAAAAATCCCATTAAAAAAAATATTTTTATAAATACTTTTACTCTATTCATTTGTAAAAAATTTAATTTTATAAATAATATAGAAATCAAATAATTTAAACCCTGGGCTCCTAAATATTCATATCACCCCTTATCTCTTTTATTTTGAATTATTATTCCTAAATTTAAAAAAAAATTTCTATTCTTGAAAGATCTTAATATAGGTATAAATCATATTGAGCCTATTATTACCGTTAAACTATAAAAACCTAGGCCATTTAATTTATAAGTAGTACTTAAAATATTAAGCCTGTACCCAACAATGCCTCCTAAAAAACTAACTAACAAAATTAAAAACTTTATAAAATTATTTATACAAATTATATAAGGTTCAGGAAACAACAGTCAAGATAATACAGAACCTGCCAAAATTGATCCTCTACCTAAAACAATTATAGAATTTCTTATAATATAATCTTCATCAATAATATTTCTTAAAGAAATAAAATTATATTCTCCTATAAAAGCATAATATATTAACCGTAATGTGTATATTACAGTAAGTCCAGTAGCTAAAACGTATATTAAAAAAGCTATGAAATTAATATTCCTTATAAAAGCCACTTCTAAAATTATATCTTTAGAATAAAATCCAGCTAAAAATGGAAATCCACATAATGCCAAATTAGAAATTATTATAAGAGACAAAGTAAAAGGTATATATTTAATTAAACCCCCTATATAACGAATATCTTGGAAATCTATTATTCCATGAATAATTACCCCAGCACATATGAAAAGTAAAGCTTTAAATAAAGCATGTCTTAATAAATGAAGAAAAGATAAATTTATATAACCCAAAGATAAAATTCTAAGTATTACCCCTAGCTGTCTTAAAGTAGATAATGCAATAATTTTTTTTAAGTCGTATTCAAAATTAGCTCCTAACCCAGCCATAAATATTGTTAAACAAGAAATAAATAACAACATACTTTGAACCTTTGAATCTTCTAATGCCGACCTAAAACGAATTATTAAATACACTCCTGCTGTTACAAGAGTTGAAGAGTGAACTAACGCAGAAACAGGAGTTGGTGCCGCTATTGCAGCGGGTAACCAAGCAGAAAAGGGAATTTGAGCTCTTTTAGTTATAGCAGCTAATATAATAAACAATTTCAAAACAATTATATTATCATTTATATACCTCCTATATAAAAAAAAATTTCAACTACCAAATGTTCTTATAAAATAAATTCCTAATAAAATAGCTACATCTCCAACACGATTAGATAAAACTGTTAACATACCAGCATTTACTGATTTTTCATTTTGATAATAAATGACTAAAGCATAAGAAACTAACCCAAGCCCATCTCAACCTAAAAGAATTCTAATTAAATTTGGCCTAAAGACTATTAAACTTATTGACAAAACAAACGCCAAGACGATATATATAAATCGATTTAAACTTTTATCATTCAATATATATCTTCCTCTATAAAATATAACTCTTCTAGAAATTAAAAAAACAAAACACATAAACAATAAAGAAACTCAATCAAAAACAAATGTAAACACAATGGTTGATCTTCTGATTCTAATTAATTCTCACTCAACAATATCTACTATTCCTATTTTTAATTTTATTAACCCATTTACTCCACAATAAAAAGATACAAACAATAGATAAACTATTCTCACTTCATTCATAGAAATCTTTCAAATCATTTCTTTTAACCTCCAGAAACTACTTTCTTTCTTAAAGAACTTAAAATAAAAAAATATTTGTATTTAAAATTAAAATATTTAAAGGAAACCAATGTAAAAACAATGTAAGATACTCTTGAACTTTTCCAGAACAACAACTATAAACTGACCTATAATAAACACCATGTTGACTCAAACTATATATATATAATGTATAAGCAGCTCTAAAAAAAGATAATAATCCTACACCTACTATAGAAACCGTCCTTCATCTTAAAATTCCAATAATTAAATTAATTTCACCTAATAAATTTAAAGAAGGAGGACTTGCTATATTCCTAATTCTTAATAAAAATCACCACAAACCTATTCTAGGTATAAAAGATAACAACCCTTTACCAATCAAAAATCTGCGGCTTCTTAAACGTTCATAAACAATATTAGCTAAACAAAATAATCCTGAAGAACATAAACCATGGCCTACTATAACAATAATAGCCCCCCTTAGTCCTCACCAATTAAAAACTATTAATCCACATAAAACTAATCCTATATGAGCAACAGAGGAATAAGCAATTAAAGATTTTATATCTACCTGACGTAAACACATTAATCTAATATAAACTCCTCCAAAAAGACTAACTCTAACCCAAAGACAAGAAAATTCTTTTCTAACTAACTGAAATATAATTAATACCCGAATCAACCCATATCCTCCTAATTTTAATAAAACACCAGCTAAAATTATAGAACCTGCCACCGGAGCTTCAACATGGGCCTTTGGTAATCATAAATGAAATATATATATTGGTAACTTAACCAAAAAAGCAAGTACCCTGGCAAAATATCAAATAACTTCAAGATAAGATACATTACTTATAAACTGAACTATATTTATTCTCAATCTACCTTTCATAGAAAAAATTAATAAAGAACTTAATAATGGTAAAGAAAAAACTAATGTATAAAATAGTATATATACTCCTGCCTGAATTCGCTCAGGCTGATAACCTCAACCCAAAATTATAATTATAATAGGAATTAAAGACATCTCAAATCCAATATAAAATAATAAATAATCTAAAGACGAAAAAGAAATAATTAAAAAAAAAAGTAAAAACAAATTAACAATAATAAAACCAGAAATATAATTATTGAAATTCTTTACTTTCTGTCTACATAATATAATCAATGATATAATTCAAAATCTTAATATAATTATAATAAACCTAAGATAATCTATACCCAATATATAACCTACATTATAAAAAAAAAAATTATGATAACAACTTAATCTAAATATATACCTTAAAAAAAATAATCCTAATTGGATTAAATTTCAATTCTTAGAATATTTTATCAATATTAATAAAGGTAAAATAAATTTTAACATTCCAATAAATTTAAACTAGCGAACCGATCATTTCCATGTCTTCGTACTACACAAATTAATAAAGATAAACCTAAAGCTCCTTCACAAGCTGCTAAAGTTAAAAAAAATAAAGAAAAATAAATTTCACTTCCCACTCCACTTACTTTTATACTCAAAAGCCAAAAAACCCCTAACATTATAAATTCTAACCTAAGTAAAGAATTTAATAAATGTTTATTGTAAGCAATAAACCTTCATAACCCACAAAAAATTATTGTAAAAGAACTATATATTCAAACCATACTAAAATTTATCATTAATTACAAGTTTTAATAGTTTAATTAAAACTTTGGTCTTGTAAACCAAAAATGAAATTATTTTTCTTAAAACTTCAGAGAAAAAAATACTTTTATCTTTAATTCCCAAAACTAATATTTATTATTTAAACTATTCTCTGAAATGACATTAATAATTATTCCTATCATAATAATTTTATCATTTTTATTCACCCGTCTTCAACATCCTCTTTCTATAGGATTAACTCTTTTAATTCAAACAATTGTAATTTCTCTGTCTTCAGGATTATACACCTATTCGTTCTGATTTTCTTATATTCTATTTATAATTTTTTTAGGAGGCATATTAGTTTTATTTATTTACGTAGCTTCCTTAGCATCAAACGAAAAATTTTTTTTTTCAGCCAAGAATTTTTTTCTTTCTGTATTTTTATGACTAACAACATCATTTATATTAATTTTTTTAGACTCGACACTTATTTCAAACTACTCATCCTTACCAAGACTTTCATATACACTAATCTCCTCCACCCCACTAATCATCAATTGAATTTACAACAATTCAATTATAAATTTTACTTTATTTATCATCCTTTACCTACTATTAACCCTGATTGTAGTTGTAAAAATTGTAAACATATTTAAAGGACCATTACGACTTTCAAACTAATGCAAATACCAATACGTAAATCTCATCCCTTATTTAAAATTGCTAATAATGCTGTTGTAGATATACCTCTTCCAAGAAATATTTCTACATTTTGAAACTTTGGATCTTTATTAGGATTATGTTTGATAATTCAAATTATCACAGGTTTATTTTTAGCAATACATTACACAGCTAATATTAATTTGGCTTTCTCAAGCGTAGCACACATTTGTCGCGACGTAAACTACGGTTGACTTTTACGAACCATACACGCAAATGGTGCCTCATTTTTTTTTATTTGTCTTTATGCTCATATTGGTCGAGGAATTTACTATGGCTCCTATATAATTTTTCATGTCTGAATAATTGGAGTTATTATTTTATTCTTAGTTATAGCTACAGCCTTTTTAGGCTATGTTTTACCATGAGGTCAAATATCCTTTTGAGGAGCAACAGTAATTACTAATTTATTCTCAGCTATTCCTTATATTGGGTCATTTTTAGTCCAATGAATTTGAGGAGGATTTTCAGTAGATAACGCAACATTAACTCGATTCTTTACTTTTCATTTTATTTTACCATTTATTGTTGCTGCAGCAACAATAATCCATATTTTATTCTTACATCAAGCAGGAGGAAATAATCCCTTAGGAATTTCCAGAAACCTAGACAAAGTTCCGTTTCATCCTTATTTTACTTTTAAAGACATTGTAGGATTTATTTTAATATTATCAATCTTATTGTTTATTTCTCTTCTTTACCCTTATTTACTAGGAGACCCAGATAACTTTATTCCTGCAAATCCCTTAGTAACTCCCGCCCACATTCAACCAGAATGATACTTTTTATTTGCTTACGCTATCCTACGATCAATCCCTAATAAATTAGGAGGAGTAATTGCTCTAGTTTTATCAGTTGCAATTTTAATAATCTTACCATTTACTCATATATCAAAATTCCGAAGATTAAATTTTTATCCCCTAAACCAATTCTTATTTTGATCTTTTATCTCAATTCTCATCTTATTAACCTGAATTGGTGCTCATCCAGTAGAAGCCCCTTACATTATTACAGGGCAAATTTTAACAATTGTTTACTTCTTGTATTTTATTCTTAATCCTTTAACCCTAATCTGATGAGACAAACTATTAAAATAGTTATTTAGTTTATATTAAAACGGATATTTTGAAAATATCTAAAAAGAAAACATTTCTTAATAACTAATTAAATACCACAGAGAGTTTTTAAACCAATAAAAAAAACTAAATAATTAATAGCTACAGGTAAAAACCTCTTTCAAGCCAAATACATTAACTTATCATATCGTAACCGAGGTAAAGTACCCCGAACTCAAATAAAGACAAAAGCAACCCCCACTAACTTAAAATAAAATATTACTCTAGAAGGTCCCCTTCCTAAAAAAATAATCACAAATAAAGCCCTTATAAACAAAATTCTAGAATATTCAGCCATAAAAATTAAAGCAAACCTTCTTCTCCTATATTCCGTATTAAATCCAGAAACTAATTCCGATTCTCCTTCTGCAAAATCAAAAGGAGTTCGATTAGTTTCTGCCAAACTAGAAGCAAATCAAATTAATCCTAAAGGAATTGCTATTACAAAAAACCAAATATTTACTTGAAATTTTGCAAACAATTCTAGTCTTATACCCCCCACTAAAACAATAAAAGATAATAAAATAACAGCAAGCCTTACCTCATAAGAAATTGTCTGAGCTACTGCCCGTAAACTACCAAGAAGAGAGTATTTACAGTTAGAAGCTCAACCAGCCACTATTACTCTATAAACCCCTAACCTTAAACAACAAAAAAAAAACAATACCCTTATATTAAATCTAATTAAACCTTTTTCATAAGGTAAAACAACTCACACCAATAAAGACAAAAATAAACTAATAATAGGAGAAATATAATAAGATAAAAAATTAGACAAAACAGGAAAAGTTTGTTCTTTAGTAAATAATTTTACAGCATCAGAGAAAGGCTGTAAAACCCCTATATACCCAACCTTATTGGGCCCCTTACGAATCTGAATATACCCTAAAATTTTTCGCTCAAATAAAGTTACAAAAGCTACTCCTACCAAAACACAAACAATTAAAATTAAATACCTAATTATTTCAATTATTATCACAAAACAATTAGCAATAATTGTTTTATTGCTTATAGAATTAACTCTATTTACTTAAATCCTAAATCTAATACATATTCATCTGCCAAAGCAACTATTCCAAATTCAAAAAAATTATTTTAATTATTTAATCCTTTCGTACTAAAATAATTATTTTACTATCAAGAGATAGAAACCGACCTGGCTCACGCCGGTCTGAACTCAAATCATGTAAAAATTTAAAGGTCGAACAGACCTTCTTCTTTTAACGACTGCATTAAAAAGATATTTAATTCAACATCGAGGTCGCAAACTTTCTTTTCGATAAGAACTCTCAAAGAAAATTACGCTGTTATCCCTAAAGTAACTTAATCTTAAATCTTTAATAAGGATCATTTAGTGTTCAACTATAAATGTTTTAAATCTAAGCAGTTATTTATACTTATACTCATGTCGCCCCAACAAAATACAGTATTGAAATTAAATAATTATTTTTTAATTCCAATTAAACTTCAATAACTTATAAAGTTTTTAGGGTCTTATCGTCCCCTTGAAAAATTTAAGCCTTTTCACTTAAAAGTTAAATTCAATTTTTATACCAAAGACAGAATTTTTTTTGTCCAACCATTCATACAAGTTTCTAATTAAGAAACTAATGATTATGCTACCTTTGCACAGTCAAAATACTGCGGCTCTTAAATAATTTTTATCAGTGAGCAGGCCAGACTATAAATAAATATCTAATAGACATGTTTTTGATAAACAGGCAAAAAAATACTGCCGAGTTCCTTTAATATATCTGCATAAATTATTAAACCATAAATATCATTTTAATTTTTTACTTAAACATAAATACTTTATACTAATAAAATCATTATAACTATATATTTCCAGCTTATATATATATTTTAATAACTAATTAAATCAAATAAAAATAATTAACAATAATCTTTTAGTTATAACACTTTATATTTATGGCTACTCTTAAGCCTAATATTAATAATTATCCTATATAATTATAATCCCTTACTTAACAAGAAGCTAATCCCTCCTGTTCTTTAATTTTTAAAAATTTCAATTTTAAAAAACTAAATTAATATTTATATCTTAAAAAACCAGATATAATAAAAATCGAATAACATATCACCTTTAATTTTATATTAATAATATTATTTTACAATAACTATCTTATAAAATTAGCTATTTTTATTTCGGGACCATTAAATTTATTAACTAAATTAAATTTTCCCTGATACACAAGGTACAAAAATTAATATCTACTATAAAAATTTTCATTAAACTTTATAAATTCCTTCACAGTACTTTAGACTATAGTTAAAATATAATTTTTATTAAACATTACTTACTTAATTTTCAATTATTTTTCTTAATTCCCAACTTCAACAATTTTATTAATTGTCAAAACAAATCGATTTTACGATAATTCTTTTCAATGTAAGTGAAACGCTATCTAGCTTTATTTTGTATTCTAGATTCACTTTCCAGTAAATCTACTATGTTACGACTTATCTCATTTATACATGAGAGCGACGGGCAATATGTACATAACTTAGAGCTTATATCTTACAAGCATATTAAACTTTATATTACAATTAAATCCTCCTTCAAAAATTTAAATTCTTAAATTCATTCGTATTAAATAAAATTTATTGTAACCCATTTTAACTTATTTATCAGCTGCACCTTGATCTAATTTATTTAAAATAATAAATACCAATAATTATTTTTCATAAAAATTATCTGATAATGATAGTATACAAACTAATTT